CTTTCTGGTGGACAAATTACTCATACGTTCCTTCTTCGTATTATTTGTATTAATTTAATTATTATAATTTAATTAAAAAAAATATTATTTTATTTTCGATTATTCTATTATTTATATTTATTTTATTTTCGATTATTCTATTATTTATATTTATTATATTATTTTAGATAATATTATTTTAGATAGTAGATAGAATAGAATTCTAATTTATTATAATTATAGAATATAATCATAGAAAATATAGAATATATATAGAATATATAATGGAATATAGAATAGATAGAAAGACTATTCCATATAATATATATAATAGAATGGATAATAATAATGGATTTTTTATTTTATATATTCTATCGAAATATCGAATGGTTTATTCATAAATCGGAATAACCAATTAAAAAACTCTATGAAATCATGAAAGACGGAAAGATCCGAAGGATCTGATCATTACATTATATTGACAATTTCAAAAAACTGTTCATACTATGTTCATAGTATGATGACGGTCGGGCACGTATGCCCCCATCGTCTAGTGGTCAGGACATCTCTCTTTCAAGGAGGCAGCGGGGATTCGACTTCCCCTGGGGGTAGAGTACTACAAAAGGAAGTTTATCATGGATTATCAATAATCCAAAAATTAAATTGATTCTTCCTGGGTCGATGCCCGAGCGGTTAAAGGGGACGGACTGTAAATTCGTTGGCGTGTCCTACGCTGGTTCAAATCCAGCTCGGCCCAATAATTCGCTTATCCACCATAAGATGAAGATTTTTGTCCTTCAGAAACCACTGATGCGTGGGAATAAAAGAGTAAAATTTTCTGCTATATACCTACCTACATTTGTTGTTTGCTTGATTTTTTTGTTTTGTTCCGAAGAATTCGAATCATGATAATGATGATAATTCACATCAGGATCTGTAAGTATAAAGTCTAAGGAAAAAAAAGAAGACTCTTTTTCTCTTTATTGAAAGATGGATTCTCAATCGATTTGGAAATAACGAAAGGATTACTAAAAATTTGTGTCGTTTTTACTAAAGTGTATATCATGCGCATATCATGTGTATATCAATGCGGATATCAATATAGAACTTACGTCTCTGTTACAACACGAAAATTCGAAATAGAAATGTTTTGAATCAAATCCTAAAATAAAAAAAGGGATGCTGTATGTATACCTTATTTCCCTGGGATTGTAGTTCAATTGGTCAGAGCGCCGCCCTGTCAAGGCGGAAGCTACGGGTTCGAGCCCCGTCAGTCCCGACGGAGCCAATAAATACATCCATTCATCTTTCCCTTTCTAGGAAAAGGGAGACAGTGAATAGAATTTGCCTCTCAATAGGGATTCTTTTTTCTTATTTCTTTCCTTTTTTCCTTTCACATTTATTTCTCATAAAAAAAATATGTAAATTTTCATTACTTCAACTAATACCAATTGATGAGAGAGAAATATATGTGGATTAGTACTGTTACAATTATTGGTAACCTCATATTCAGGATTCCAAGGGATGCCGTACTGGGTCTGGTTTTCAATTTCTCGTGTATATCTAATGGAATAGAGTACCTCGGGAGCACATACACAAATGGAATTCTTTTCTTGTACAATACAAAATGAATTTTTTTTTTCAAATTAAAACTATCTTTCTTTCTGGCTCTGATTTTGTGTAATCTCAATGACTAAAACTAACTAATTGAAATTTGAAACAATTTACCTCATTCAAATTGTATATTGAACTTTTCATTTTAATATATTTAGTACTAATCCAAGAAAAGAAGATATTAATAAAAGAACAAGGATCTTGCCTTTTTTAAATTAGAAATTAAATTATAAAGATAATGCATAACCTTTTTTTCCTTCTTAATTTAATTAAAGTTAAAGTAAAGATTCTATTGAAGAAAGAACAAACTCTAATATACTGGGACTCTTTTTTCACACTTTTTTTCTTCCAAGAAATTTAGATCATTAAAAATTAAAAAAGGGAAGTTTAGAACTTAACTCTTTCCCCTTTTTCCATTTGACTTCTATTTATTGTTTTGTGGGGGTTGTGACCAATTGAAGCGAAAAAGAAGTCAGATGATTCTTCGTCAGATAATTGTAATTGTACAAGGAAGACGGTAGGTGATGGAAAGGAAAGAATGTAGTAGAAAGAATGATAAAAAAAAGGAATTCAATTTTGGATTCAGTATGGATAAAGGATCTTCCTATGTTATACTATTCAATTCGCGACGACAAATTGATTTGATAGTTAAGATATTGTTATTCATGATATTGATCCGATTCAATATCATCGAGATGTAATTCATCCTATTGAATTTACAGGCGAAATTTTTTCATCTCCATCTCTATGGGATTAAATCCCGAGTTATTGCGAAATAAAAAAACGATGAGATTATGGAAGTAAATATTCTCGCATTTATTGCTACTGCACTCTTTATTCTAGTTCCTACTGCTTTTTTACTTATCATCTACGTAAAAACGGTCAGCCAAAATGATTAATCTGAATACAACTTAACTTCTTAGTTCTTTATTAATGATTGAAAAAATCTATTAATGATTGAAAAAATCTAAAAAAAGGATTTCAATTTCACTTCTTAAATCTTAAATGAAATGAGCCGCTTAGAATCAATAGTATTTTATGATATCTGATAATATGGTAGAAAGAAATATATGAATCTTTCTACCATACTGTATATTAGATTAGTGTTTTTGTAATGTATAAAGTTGTACTGTATAAAGATACAGACTTAATATAGATCAATTTACAATATGTATCTTTATATATGTTATGTAGATCTTAATTACATCGATGGAATGTACATAGTGCCCCAATTCTATTTCTTTGCTACATCTATTTGATTGATCGATTTGTATTGATTCCGATCAATTCGAAATAATCGAAAGGCAACTCTTACTTTTATTTTACTTTACGGTTTTAATTCTTAGATTTCTTATTTTTTCAAAATCCCAGGTATCCATCAAATGAATTAAAGAAAAATAGCATGGACATGGCATATATTAATAAAAGAAAACCCAAACCAGTAATCTTTTTTTAGCATTTCCAAGAAGTAAAGTTAAAGTAATTGATTGAGCCGTTGGTTGATAGAGGAGTTCTATGGTATGGAAATTTTTCCAATTTCGAAAAAGAGTAGGAAACCCCATCAGTAACACTTGAACCATGATATGAAATGAGTCGATAAAACATAAATAGAAATAAAATTTCTCTAAAATAAAAAAAAAAAACAAACAAGCGATAAGTGCGCAATATGTGACTCGCTCGAGGCAAGATCTTATCATGTTTATATCTTGTTGAACAACCACTATGTCTATGTTCTTTCCTCTAGAGAGTACGTATCCTATTAATATTATATTAATAACAGAACGACTTTCCCTTGGATAAAGAGGGAAACAAAAACAAATAAAAAAAAAGGGGGCCTGTTGTTCCTCATTGTCCCTATATAATTAGGGTAAGAGCCCATTCGGCGAAATATAAACATGGGAATCATTAAAATATCTGTTTGATTGACATTATCATTAAAAATGCTTTGCAGAACGATCTAAAAAACAATTGATACAGTTTGATTCCTCAACTAAAAACTAAATTAGTAGTACTTCTAGAGTCCACTTCTTCCCCATACTACGAGTGAAAGAGAAAATGTAAAGACTACCATTAAAGCAGCCCAAGCGAGACTTACTATATCCATGTGAATTATGTCCCCTACCTCTATGAATATGAAGAGATTATTCCTTTATTGTTCACTAATAATAGTGAAATCAATGGTGCAGAGTCAAAAAGGGATTTTTACCCCAGATTATTAATTTAATGAACTAATCCAATAAATCCACTTATAATAAATTACTATACGATTTTTAGTAGCATTATGATTTTGAATAGAATTGGGAAAAATCAAACACAAGCAAAATACGCAGTGACTCCCTTGTCTTATCCAAGGGAGTCTTACTAATAGAACATGCAAGGATAATAATACCTACCCCATTTGATCTAATTCTTATCCTCTCTGTGAAACAATCGATAGACAGTATATTACATTCTTGACTAGGGATTAAAAAAAAAAGAATTTTTTTTGCACTTTTTCTATCATTTTCTATAAAAAAACCAATTATCCAATCGAATATTAATCGAATACCTGAGTACTCAGAGATTCTTGTGAGTTTGTATACAAAGCATCTTCCGCCTTTTCCTAATTACTAACTACTAATTTAGTTAGACCCCTCCCTCCTGCTATTCAATCTAATTAAAGGCCCAGTCAGTAAACACTCTATTAGTAGTGTAGTGGAAGGGAGTTGAGAAGTCTTGATAGTCCTTCTACTCCTATAATCCTTAATATTTCCTCGAATCCTAAACGAAAGGATTTACAGAAAGAACTTTCGACAACCTCCAGATGCTTAGAATCAAGCACGTATCAACAGGCCTTTGCCTCCCCTTCTTCCTTCTGCTGGGGAATAATTTGGTGAGTTGTATCAGTCGATAGGGGATTTCAGGTTTTTTGTTAATCAGGCGACACCCGGATTTGAACTGGGGAAAAGGGATTTGCAGTCCTCCGCCTTACCACTCGGCCATGCCGCCAAAACGATACAAAATAGATGAAAATATTACCCCTTTGGGGTAGATTACTGAACTTTTTTTTATTGTACTTGCATCTTGAATCCCCTTTTCTTTAATCCCCTTCCTAAATAAAGGAAATCTTTCCTTTTTTGGTTGGATCCATCCCTTCCATTGATTGTATAGTATCTCAAAACGCACACTACCGAAAAGCTTCCCTATCCATCTTTTCTATTGATAAAGTTTCAGTCACATAAAGTAAAAATTCATGAGAAATTGGAACCATTAACTATTGACTTGATTGCGAATTCATGAACTTTAGATTTGGATTTCTAATTATGTTTCTCTAATCACATAAGAAAATGAAAATAATAACGAATCAGTATTGATTCTTTTCAAAAATATTTATTTCCATTTTTCTTTTTCTCAATTTCAATTATAAC